GTAAGTAAATAGATCCGAAACATATAGAATGCAGTTAATCCTGCTGTGGAACAAGCTATGATCGCGAAAATAGGTGAATACAACCAACTATCGTTAAGAATTTCGTCTTTTGACCAAAAACAAGCAAGAGGTGGAATGCCACAAAGAGAAAGTGTACCTAACAAAAAAGCAGTTTTTGTAATTGGCACATATTTTTTGAAACCCCCCATAAGAGCCAGATTCTGACTTTTATCTGGAGAATATCCAATAATTCTTTCCATTGAATGAATAATGGATCCAGAGCCTAAAAATAATAATGCTTTCGAATAGGCATGAGTGATCAAATGAAATAAAGCAGCTTGATAAGACCCCATACCGAAAGCTAACATAATATAACCCAATTGTGACATTGTAGAATAAGCTAAACTTCTCTTAATGTCTATTTGAGCCAGAGCCAAAGTCGCTCCTAAGAGTACTGTTATTATACCTATCAAAGAAATGAGATTCATTACGTACGGTATAACTGCGAAAAGAGGTAGAAGCCGGCCTACAAGAAAAATGCCCGCTGCTACCATAGTAGCAGCATGTATAAGAGCCGAAATCGGAGTGGGTCCCTCCATGGCATCAGGTAACCATACATGAAGGGGGAATTGTGCCGATTTCGCAATTGCACCGAGGAATAATAGGGCGGCACACAGAGTCAGAAATAAAGAATTTATCCCATGATTCTCAATCAAGTTATTGACTATTTTGAACAAGTCTCGAAATTCGAAACTACCTGTTATCCAATAAAGACCTAAGGTTCCTAATAATAAACCAAAATCCCCCACACGATTAGTTACAAATGCTTTTTGACAAGCATTTGACGCAATTGGTCGCGTGAACCAAAAACCTATTAATAGATAGGAACACATTCCAACTAATTCCCAAAAAATATAAATTTGTATCAAATTAGAACTCGTAACTAATCCCAACATGGAAGCATTGGAAAAACTCATAGAAGCAAAAAATCTCAAATATCCTTGATCATGAGACAGATAATTGTCACTATAAATAAGAACTAAGATTCCAACAGTAGTAATTAATATTGACATAATAGAAGTCAGTGGATCGATCAAGTCGCCAAACTCTAAGGAAAAATCATGATGGATGGTCCAAGACCCTACATATTGATAAATAGAACTCCCGTTTATTTGCTGAATCGCCAGGTCGGCCGAAAAAAGCATAACTATACTTAGTAATAAAACACTAGGAAAAGCCCACATGCGGCGCAGATTTTTTGTTGTCGTTGGAACAAGAAGAAGTCCCACTCCTATTGCTAGAGGAACCGGAAGCGGAACGAAAGGGATGATCCATGCATATTGATATGTATGTTCCATAAGAAAATCAAAGTTTTTTCTATTCTTAGTAATTGAGTAATTGAATTGTTTCCGATTCACCAGCTCTTATCTCTTTCGGAAGGAACAATCAAATAAATAAAAAAAGAAAAATAGGAAAGAACTCAAATAGAATTTTTAGAATTTTCTATTTTCAATCATTCCATGAATTCTTACAAGAATTTCGATTCATAGAACAAGTAAAAAGAATTCTCGTACTTGATTCTGATATGGGTCATAGGATCCATCAATAACTCGACCCAATCAAAAGAAGACCTGGGTATTAGTTTATTCGGGATAATTCACTAATTCTGATTGCGTGGAGTAAGCTGCCTAGGCTTCGAGGAAACTCTACGATACCTATTACTTCACTAACTGTCACTGCGCTGCGAATTGAAAGATGAGAATTGGGAGATAGTCTGAAATCCATCTTGGGAATTGCTTTTAACCGAATTAGCGAGTAGATTGTAAATGGCGCCGCGATCGGATCATTACCCGAATGTAAACGGTAGCGTGCCTACTTGTAGAGTTTACTTGTAGAGTGAGTGGTTCAATTGTGTATATCGGGACTTCTCATTCTCCGAACTGTATTATTCTATAGCTTTCTATATCTATACTCAACGTAAAAAGATTTCCATTCGAAAAGTCAAAAAAACCACGGGAGGTGGCTTGAATGTGGAAGATTAGTTTGGTCGTCAAATGGTTTCGGCGAGTTCACGTATTTTTTAGTTTCTGCGTGAGTCCGTTGAATTTGCGAAAATGGTTTTCTGAGTTTGTCCTAGGAGTGTAGAAATTTGGGAAACGCCATTCCTAAAAATGGTCCAAAGAACGAACAACTCCGTGGGTGGTTAGACAAAGCCATAAACACTCATAAGAGTGTCATGCTATCCAAAGAAATTCCACGCTTGTACTTCAAGATTTCCCTTTTGGAAAGTGCAAAAGTGAAGCTCCAAGACGAAGATCAAACCTGATTTGATCCATGAAAGGAAAAGCTGGGCGATCTTCTCCTCTGTGAGTATTATGGGTTGATTCCGTTTTGGTGGTATCAACCCTTGAGTCGAGTTATAATCTATGATTCGATCATGAATCCGCCTAAAGAGATCTGTTTAGGTATTCATGACTCCTAAGTAGAATCCCTACCGGTCGAATTAGGGATTGGCCGGGTAATGGTAGAGTTGTATTAAAAAAAACCACGGGAGGTGGCTTAAATGTGGAAGATTAGTTTGGTCGTCAAATGGTTTCGGCGAGTTCACGTATTGTTTAGTTTCTGCGTGAGTCCGTTGAATTTGCGAAAATGGTTTTCTGAGTTTGTCCTAGGAGTGTGGAAATTTGTCTTTTGGTCTTTCTGGGGCGGAGTCTTGGTCTTTTGCTGTCGGTGTGTACCAATCCCAAGGTCTTATTGGAATAATCGCCATACTTATGGGGATCGTTGGGTTCGAAATTTGGATACTGCTGAAGCAATTCAGCGGATAGACTTTCTAATTCAAAGAAAAAGGTTCGAGTCAGCAAAACACTGGTTACTTTTCAACGAATCGTTTCGCCGGTTACAATCTGGCGAGGATCTGTTACGACGCCAGCGCGCACTTGAGGGGGAAGATTCCAGCGATCTAGAGCCCCTAAATTCATTCCTACGACTGGAAAAGGGTGTCGCTAGGGGATTCTATGAATCTTGTTGCGTGTTAACGGCAGAACTTTCCATTTTAGACGAAAGGAAGTCCCGATTAGTATTAGTGGAGGCCCCGGCCCCAAACAACGGAACGGGTCGAACTGCATCCCTCCACATCCACAGGAACAGTCAACTCCCTGCAGTTAACTTGAGACAAAGTTCCATCAACCTGAGGAGACTCCACGAGGACCGGACGGCCCCTCCTTCCGGTTCAGGCAATCGACTGATTGCGCCGGGCGAAGAACAAGATTTCGGGCTTCCGTGGCAGGATCCGCCCGGCATATTCTAAGACAAATGTGTTAGCTATTCAGAATTCCCGGTTATTTTGAAAGTTTCCTACTGTCTAGGTAGGGACTGACCGGGAAAAGGGAGGGGGTACGTACCATGTGAGATAATTGGTTGGGAAAAGTGGCCAGCGCCTTTGCAGTGGCTTTTGGAGGGATAACTGGTCTCAATAGGTTGAAGAAACCGGCTCACTGCGCCAGGCGAAGGAGAATCCAGCGCTGCGGGGCAGGACGCGAGCTCCCCGGCGACCCCGGACGAGCTATAGTGGAACTAAGTATTTAGGGGGAATTCGAAAACCTTTCTTACGATATAGATATAGATTCGAATGAGGGTTCGGATAGAAAGGTACCAATCAGTAGGAATTCTTCTTTCTTCGGATATTGTATGTTGTAAAAAAGGTTCCCCTAAAAAAGAACCTATCCCATTTTTTACCTAGGAATATTCTATGCGAGGCACGCGTATATCCATTAGTATGTTATCAAGGAAGTATCATTTAGAGAATAAATAGAATAAAATAAAAAGAATAATAATCCGAACAATACATGTCTTTCACATCCAACTCTAAACAATGAGCAACCTCCTCATTTTTGAATGGCGGTTCCAAAGAAACGTACTTCTCTGTCAAAAAAGCGTATTCGTAAAAATATTTGGAAAAAAAAGGGGTATTGGGCAGCGAGAAAAGCATTTTCATTAGCGAAATCTCTTTCTACCGGGAATTCAAAAAGTTTTTTGTACGACAAAAAAAAAAAGAACCAAGTCTTGGAAGAATCTGAATCAATATGACTCCCTGAATTGTTATGTCTAAAATGAAGGATTTCCATTAACTCATATTTTTCTTTTCAACGGATCAATACGAGACGGGACTGGTTATTGCGGTATGCAGAATAAGAAGTCCTCTGCTTACTGTATTCTCCATTTTTTGACGAAGTAGTGAAGGACAAGATACAAAGTTTTCGCTTTCTTTTTAGTAGGTTTTTCTAATTTGTGAGATGGGGGTTGTCATTTTCCTCATCGATTCACTTTTCATAATCCACTAACGAAAAGAAAAGTCTTCTTTTTCCTTTAGGAAGGATTTTTTTGGATTATGTATTCCTAATATGTAGTCCAAATAAGGGTCCTATATTTGGGCTGTGGAATCCATCAAGATCTATATCTATATATAGAATATAGATCTTGAGAGCTTTCTTTTCTTTAGAAATATAGAATTTTTTTTTGAAGTACGCTAAAATTCCGAGAAAGATTGAAACCTTTTAGTTCTATGCCTGGATAGAGGACAGAACTATCTAGTTCCAACTGCTGCATTTCCATGCCAGGCGAAGTGAAACCAATGGAAAGCTCTTTGTGAAAGTGAAACCTAACACCCTACGATCCCACAATACGAATGATTGTTGAATGTTCAATTAGTAATTGAAACGAGTGTTTTTTCATTGATTGTCAGATTCCCTAAAAAAGATTTGATTGAATTGACTCCTTAGAATCTCGACGATTGAATATGGATGGGCTATTATGTTTTTGAGTAAGCCGCCATGGTGAAATCGGTAGACACGCTGCTCTTAGGAAGCAGTGCTAGAGCATCTCGGTTCGAGTCCGAGTGGCGGCATCTTCGAAAAGAGATACAATAAATCATTATAATGAATAATGAATGGAATTCCTTATTTCCATTCCAGTCTTGAAGGATCCCTCTTTTCTTTTTTATTTTAGGATTTTTTTATGATATTCTCGACTTTACAACATATATTCACTCACATTTCTTTTTCGATCGTTTCAATTGTAATTAGTATTTATTTACTAACCTTATTATTAGTCTACGAAACGCTAGGACTCTCTAATTCGTCAGAAAAAGGCATGATAGCTACCTTTTTCTGTATAACAGGATTGTTAGTTACTCGTTGGATTTCTTCGGGACATTTCCCCTTAAGTGATTTATATGAATCAGTAATGTTTCTTTCGTGGGGTTTTTCCATTATTCATATGGTTCCACATTTTAGGAATCAAAAAACCCATTTAAGCGCAATAACCGCGCCAAGTACTATTTTGACTCAAGGCTTTGTTACTTCTGGTCTTTTATCAGAAATGCATCAATCCACAATATTAGTACCTGCTCTCCAATCTCAGTGGTTAATGATGCACGTAAGTATGATGGTATTGAGCTATGCAGCTCTTTTATGCGGCTCGTTATTCTCAGTAGCGCTTCTAGTCATTACATTTCGAACACGCATAGATATTTTTGGCAAAAGAAATCATTTATTAACAGGGTCATTTGTTTTTGATGAGATCCAATACGCAAATGAAAGAGGCAGTGTTTTACGAAACACTTTTTTTCTTTCATTTAGAAATTATCACATGTATCAGTTGATTCAGCAATTGGATCGTTGGAGTTATCGTGTCATTAGTCTAGGGTTTCTCTTTTTAACCATAGGTATTCTTTCGGGCGCGGTATGGGCTAATGAGGCATGGGGGTCATATTGGAATTGGGATCCCAAGGAAACTTGGGCATTTATTACTTGGACCCTATTTGCAATTTATTTACATATGAGAACAAATCAAAATGTTCAAGGCACGAATTCCGCAATTGTGGCTTCTCTTGGATTTCTTATAATTTGGCTATGTTATTTTGGGGTCAATCTATTAGGAATAGGATTACATAGTTATGGCTCATTCACATTAACATCGAATTGAAGAAGCGACCCAATCTAGAGGAACATAGTCTGAAGTTTGTGTGAGTTTTTTAGAACCATTTGAATCACTACTGGATGCAAATGGTTCTCAAAAACTCCAAACGTATCTGATTCGAATGGACTTCATTTTCTTTTTCCTTAAGATAAGGAAAAAGAAGACTTCTTTTTTTTCATTGTCCAGCGAATGGTTTTTGAAATCATAGCATTATTTTCTATCTTATTCATGAAAACTATCTTATCGAATAAAAGTAATTCGATAGGATAGCTTCTACCTTGTCAACGGATAGTGAGAGAAGGAAATCCGGATAAATACCAATCCCTATTACGGGTAGAAAGATACAGATCGAAACAAAAAGTTCTCGTGGTCCAGAATCCAAAAAAGAAGAGTTTGGGGCGGGAAATTGCTTGTATCCATAGAACATCTGGCGTGACATAGATAATGAATAAATAGGAGTTACTATCATTCCAATTGCCATTCCAAAAGTAATGAGTATTTTTGGCATTAAAAGAGATTTTGGACTGGTAATTACTCCAAAAAAGACTACCAATTCGGCAACAAAACCACTCATTCCCGGCAATGCAAGAGAAGCCATCGAGAAGCTACTGAACATTGTAAATATTTTAGGCATTGGGATAGCTATTCCGCCCATTTCGTCGAGATAAACAAGACGTATTCTATCGTAACTCGTTCCTGCCAAGAAAAAAAGCGCACCACCAATAAATCCGTGAGAAATGATTTGTAAAATGGCTCCATTTAGTCCTGTATCGGTTATCGAACCAATTCCTATAATTGTAAAACCCATATGAGATACAGAAGAATAGGCTATTCTCTTTTTTAAATTGCGTTGGCCAGGAGATGTTGAAGCTGCATAGATTATTTGAACTGTACCTATTATCATCAACCAGGGAGAAAATATAGAATGAGCGTGGGGTAAGAATTCCATATTGATCCGAACCAATCCATACGCTCCCATTTTTAATAAGATTCCGGCTAGAAGCATACACGTACTGTAATGTGCCTCCCCATGGGTATCTGGTAACCATGTATGTAAGGGTATAATCGGTGATTTGACAGCATAAGTAATAAGAAATCCAAAATAGAATAGTATTTCCAATGCCACCGGATACGATTGATTCGCTGAGGTTTCAAAATGTAAGGTTGCTTCGTTGGAACCATAGAAACCCATGCCCAGAACTCCCATTAATAGAAAAACAGAACCCCCCGCAGTGTACAAAAGAAACTTTGTAGCTGAGTACAAACGTTTCTTTCCTCCCCACATGGATAGAAGTAGGTAAACAGGAATTAATTCGAACTCCCACATGATAAAAAAAAGTAAAAGATCTCGAGAAGAAAATGATCCTATTTGGCCGCTGTACATTGCTAACATCAGGAAATGGAACAATCGTGAATCCCGAGTCACTGGCCGAGCCGCTAAAGTCGCTAAAGTAGTGATGAATCCCGTCAGTAAAACGGGTCCGATGGAAAGTCCATCGATTCCGAGTCTCCAGTGAAAATCCAAAAAATGGATCCATCTAAAATCCTGTTCTAATTGGATTAAGGGATCGTCAAATTGGAAATGATAACAGAATGCATAGGTCGTTAGAAGTAGATCGATTGCGCATATAGATAGAGTATACCACCGAATCATCTTATTTCCCCTATGAGGAAAAAAGAAAATGGAAGAACCCGCGGATATCGGCAAAATCACAATTATTGTTAACCAAGGAAAAGAATTCGTGGTAAAGACAAGATACACTTTGACCAAAAAACCCGTGCTCGAAATAATTTGATCGAGTACGGGTTTTTGTCGGTAAGGAGAAAAAAATGGGTTCAAGTAGAGTTTTCTAGAACGTATCAATAAGCTAGCCCCATGCTTCGCGTTGTCTCATGCCATAAATAAACCCGGACACTCAAGAAATCTGTTGGACAAGCGGATTCACACCTCTTACAACCTACACAGTCTTCCGTTCTTGGGGCAGAAGCAATTTGCTTAGCTTTACATCCGTCCCAAGGTATCATTTCTAATACATCTGTGGGGCAGGCTCGCACACATTGAGTACACCCTATACATGTATCATAAATCTTTACTGAATGTGACATGGTATCTATCCACTTTTTGAACGTCATAAATTTTCGATCTAGTAAAATCATAAAGGAATCATATATGGTAGACACCAGACGAATCGAGGGTTTACCAGAATCGATTTCGAATCAATCTACTTCTGGATCTGCTCATGATAGCGGTCCAAGATACTTTGATTTATTACGTTTTAGCAAACATGGGCCTATGTTTGTTTCTATCGTACATACCAATTTGAATTGGTGAATATTCTATTCAGTATTTAGATGATTACCGCTATTTATTCAGCAAGTTCGATTGATTGATACGAGTGGATTTTCTGTTACGATGAATTGACGAAACAATCGCAGGTCCAATAGCGGCTTCAGCGCCTGCAATAGCTATCACAAAAATCGCGAAAATGTCTCCTTTTAATTGGCGACTATCAAAGAAATCAGAAAATGTTACGAAATTCAAATTAACCGCATTCAGTATAAGCTCAAGACACATAAGTGCTCTGACCATATTTCGACTTGTGATCAATCCATAAATACCGATAGAAAATAAATAGGCACTCAAAACAAGCTCATGTTCAAGCATCATTGACCAACCCCTTATCAATCTGGATTTATTTGCTTTCAATAGGAACAAAAACTCCACCTTAATCCATTTTATTGACTAGAATCTCACAAGTGCAGAACAAAGGAAGGTATTGGTACTAGAATAGAGTGAACTAAAACCATTTCTATTTTATACATGAAAAATGGAATTGAAGTGAAGGAAAATGGGTGTGATAAGAAGGAAGTCTTTTGAGAGGACAGAACTCTTTCATTCGAACTCCTTCTTTTTATTACTGACGTGCCATAACAATTGCACCTATTAAGGCAACTAAAAGAATTATAGAAATGAGTTCAAAGGGAAGAAAAAAATCTGTTGATAAATGAGTCCCAATTTGTTGACCATTATTTACAAAATCCTGCTCTAAAATCTGGTTTGATCTTGTAGTCCAAATAATCCCGTACCATGAAGTATCTGGGACAGTAGTAATTAGTGAAACAAAAAGACTTGTACAAACCAGGGAAGTGACTCCTTCTCCAACGGTCCAAAGACCGAAATCCTTGTAATATTCTGAATCATTCATGAACATCACAGCGAATACGATTAACACATTTATGGCCCCTACGTAAATAAGGAGCTGTGCAGCAGCTACAAAATGGGAATTCGATGGAATATGGAATAGGGATATACAAACCAGAACCAACCCCAAGGAAAAGGCAGAAAAAATGGGATTGGTAAGTAATACCACTCCCAGACCTCCTAATAGAAGAACCGATCCCAAAAATACTAAAAGAAAATCATGTATTGGTCCAGTGAAATCCATTATATGGCAAATAATAGAGAAATAAGCTTAAATGGTTCATGATCTTTTTGACCAGACCGGGAAAAAATAGGTTACCCGACTCTTTTTAGGATATGCTCTGAATGGAATCCAATCCTAGATTGGGGGTTGATATAGAAATTCTCTAGATATATAATAAATATTCTTAATTTAGAGAGATGTAGATTTCGAAAAAATCACGGATAATGTATTTTTGCAAGACATGATTCTGAGCAATGAATCTGACATCAATAGCTAGGACTTTTACTTATTCGCCGAGCAGAATGGAAGATTTGCTCCTTTAGTATTTAGTAATAGTAATCGGAAATTGGAGTAATTGGTAATTGAATCAAGCGGTTTACCCATTTTTTATTTGATTTGAGTCGAAGTCATAATGGTTCGAATTAAGGAATCTCCAATTACTGACATTGGTAACCGACCCAAGGCAATTTGATTATAATTCAATTCGTGACGATTATAAGTAGAAAGTTCATATTCCTCAGTCATTGATAAACAATTTGTTGGACAATACTCGACACAATTACCACAAAATATACATATTCCGAAATCAATACTATAATTAAGTAATCGTTTCTTTCGAATTTCGGGTTCCAATCTCCAATCAACAGTGGGTAGATCTATAGGACATACACGAACACATACTTCACAAGCAATGCATTTATCAAATTCAAAGTGGATTCGACCGCGGAAACGCTCTGATGGAATCCATTTTTGATAGGGATATTGAATAGTTACAGGTAAACGACTCGTATGAGATAAGGTAATTATGAAACTTTGGCCGATATACCTTGCAGCTCTTACGGCTTGGTGACCATAATTCATGAACCCAGTTATCATAGGAAGCATATCGTAAATCTCTAGGAATAATTGACATTTTCTTTCTCTTGTTTAAGAAAACTTATGAATCAAAAATACAATGAATGTCTTATGTCTTTACAGCGAAAGGAGTTGGAAAGAAGTTGTCAATAAGAGATTCCCGAGGGAAATAGGTAAAAGAAATTTCCACCCAAGATTTAATAATTGGTCCATTCTCATCCTAGGCAAAGTCCATCTTGTTGTGATAGAAATGAACAGGAACAAATAAGCTTTTGCTAATGTAATGAAAATACCAATTGTTGTTCCAAAGACTCCACTCAGTTCATTTATTCGGAAAAAATGAGGAATGAATAGGAACGGAATAGAGGGATTCCAACCGCCCAAGTAAAGAACTGTTACAAATAATGAAGAGACTAGTAGATTTAGATAGGAAGCAACGTAAAATAAACCAAATTTGATACCCGAATATTCGGTTTGATAACCTGCTACTAATTCTTCCTCCGCTTCTGGTAAATCAAAGGGTAATCTTTCACATTCGGCTAGGGAAGAAATTAGAAAAACCGTAAATCCTATAGGTTGACGCCACAGATTCCAACCCCAAAAACCATATTTGGACTGTGCCTCAACTATTTCAACTGTACTTGAACTGTTAGATAATCATAGTCGGTGATAACATCACTGCTGCCATCGCTATTGCAGAACCGTACATGAGACTTTCACCTCATACGGCTCCTCAGTGGTCGTCATAAAAAAATCTAAGGACGGGCTCGTTATTCTCTCGATATAGTAGTTGAGTAGATAGAGGAAAGATGGATCGAAGAGTCCCACATTATACCAATCCAATTCTGTCGGCTATAATAACAAAAAGATGCTTCTGAATTGATCTCACCCTTTCTATTTCTAATGTATATTTCGAATTTCAAAAAATGTAATTTCGCTTAGTTCCGTAATACCTTAATCCTTCAATAAAAAGAAAATACTCATTGTATCAATTGCGACCTTTTTTCGATTACGAAAAAAGATTAGGCATTACATTAGTTCAGGAATCATGAGAATAATTCTCTCTGTATGATATAGATCAAATATTTCGTATTTTTCTTTTCTATTGCATATTTCTTTCGTTCCGGTTCTTCTTTCACATTTCATAGAAAAAGACAAGGAAGCTCTAAAAAAAGGTTACTTCGTTTCTGATAGCCATTTCTTTAACCAATGGGTAGGAGCATACTCAGGATCGGGATCCTGGGGAAGTACTGCTTGATCGTTTCTACTAACTTAAAGCCCCCACCCCAATTCCTTTTATGCGGAGAGACCTATTTAGGTAACTTAGATTATCTCCATTACGAATCCATTATGTACCTTAGTATTCCTAACCGCCCACTCATTTTTGCCAAAACCCCGTTATGACAGACAATAGTGAAAACTCCATATAGTTGCTCTTTTCTAACCGCGTCAAACCCTGATTGCTAATCAACTAATCTTGGGGTAATTTATTATGCTTATGGATGCTTAACTCTCGCACATAGGGAATGAGACTTCATCTTTTTACTGCAAATTTATAAGCTGTTTTGTTTCACTCATAGAACTTATCTGATTGAGTTCATTATCCGGAATGATGAATCAAAAAATGAAGATATCTACTCAATCCATTTCACTTCTTTCTTTCCTAGAAATCAAAGAAATAGGTAACAGCTCATGTCCAAACGAATCGCACGTAGAGATATGGATAAAACACATGGAGTTAATGGTATTTCATAACTAATCGATTGAGCAGCAGCTCGTAGACCACCTAAAAAGGAATATTTATTATTCGAACCATATCCTGACATAAGAAGTCCAAAAGGAGCAATACTTGAAACAGCAATCCATAAAAAAACACCTATACTGAGATCCGCTAGAACAAGCCGGTAGCTAAAAGGAATTACTGAATAACTTAGTAAAATGGATATAACTGCTATGGACGGTCCGAGACTAAATAAACGAATATCTCCTCTAGATGGTAGAAGATCCTCTTTAAAAAGGAGTTTTGTCCCATCGGCTAGAGCTTGCAGAATTCCAAAAGGACCTGCGTATTCAGGTCCTATACGTTGTTGTACTCCTGCAGATATTTTTCTTTCTAACCACACAATTATGAATATCCCTATTGTGATTCCAAATAGAGGAATAAAAATAGGTACAAGCAAGCGTGTGAGTCCATACACCTCTTTTAAGGATTCCAATCGAGAAAAAGAATTAATAGCCCGTACTTCCGTTGTATCAATTATCATTTCAACGATCAACTTCTCCCATAATGATATCTATACTCCCTAGTATCGTCATAATATCCGCCAATTTCATTCTTTTAACTAGCTGAGGAAGAATTTGCAAATTGAGAAAACCCGGTGGACGAATTTTCCATCTCCAGGGAAAAAGACTCTGATCCCCTATCAGAAAAATTCCCAATTCTCCCTTTGGAGCCTCCACTCTCATATAAAGCTCTTGTTTCAACAATTCAAAAGCCGGAGATGGTTTTTTACTAATGAATCGATATTCAAAATCATTCCACTCTGAATCCCTTTCTCTGCCAAAGCGCCGGACTTCTAAATTCTCATAGGGCCCCCCAGGAAGTCCTTCTAGAGCTTGTTGAATCATTTTTATGGATTCCATCATTTCACTGATTCGGACGAAATAACGGGCTAATGAATCCCCCTCTTTTTGCCATTGTACTTCCCAATCAAATTCATCATAACACTCATAATGATCAATTTTACGAAGATCCCATTGGAGTCCGGAAGCCCGTAGCATTGGCCCAGATAAACCCCAATTTATGGCTTCCTCCCCACTAATAATGCCCACTCCTTCAACTCGGCCCAAAAAAATAGGATTCCGCGTAATAAGCTTTTGATATTCAGCAATTCCTGTTAAAAAATACTCACAGAAATCCAAACATTTATCTACCCAACCATGAGGTAAATCAGCAGCGATTCCTCCGATACGAAAAAAATTATGCATCAGTCGCATACCTGTGGCAGCTTCGAATAGATCATATATCAATTCTCTCTCTCTGAAAATATAGAAGAAAGGCGTCTGCCCACCAATATCTGCCATAAAAGGGCCGAGCCATAACAGATGAGAAGCTATCCGACTCAATTCCAACATAATGACTCTGATATAGCTAGCTCTTTTAGGTACTTGAATATTTCCCAAACGTTCTGGGGCGTTTACTGTTATTGCCTCTGTAAACATAGTCGCTAAATAATCCCAACGTGTTACATAAGGTAGATATTGTATAATTGTTCGGTTTTCCGCAATTTTTTCCATCCCTCTGTGTAAATAACCCAATATAGGTTCACAGTAAATAACATTTTCACCGTCGAGAGTAATGATGAGGCGAAGAACGCCATGCATTGATGGGTGGTGAGGACCCATATTGACTATCATGAGGTCTTTTTTTGTAGTCGGTACATTCATATGCGTTTTCCCCGATTCAGGATCAGTATTCTATGAATTGCTGAAAACGAAATAGAGTTCATCAAAATTCGAGCTCTGAAAAATCAAATAATGCTACAAGGGCTCTTCCAATTAACTTATCACTTAACTTAACGAGTTTTTAACTCCCGAATATCCAACTGATCTATTAATTCTTTATAACGTACTCTATTTTTATTTGACAAATAGGTTAGCAACCGTTGACGTTTTCCCAGAGTTTTCTGTAGACCTCTCTGAGATAAATAATCTTTTTTGTGTAATTTCAAATGTGAAGTTACTTTCTTTAGTTTATTGGTGAAACTGAATACTTGAAATTCAACAGACCCCTTGTTTTCTTCTTGCGAAATAACTGAAATGAATGTACTTTTTACCATAAAAAGAGTCCTTCTCCCTCCCTTCCTTATTTTTTTTTTAGTTTCTACAGATTACAGATATCGATTTGACCAATCAATAAAAATAATGACATTCATTTTCATTTAGGATACAATACACACTAATGTTGATTTAATTAATTAATAATCAATCCAATTTGAAATTGGATTCGTCTATGCATAGTAACGTATAATTCTCCACCCACAAAACCGCGAAACCCATATCCACAGATCACAGTTCCACATACATAAGAAAGAGAAAAGCTCTTATGTATGTGTTCGGAGGAAACTGTATCTTGTAACATATTCCACAACTCTATCTAAAGTAACTCTCATAGCCCCATTATTATATTATTGGAACCTTGCGGAATCAGTCATCCAATTGATTAGATAAGATCGAAAAAAAGCATCTGCTTCATCGGATTTCACTATGTAAATTTCCATAAATAGAGATCCTTGTGTTTCGGTTTCAGACATCCGCGGATCGATTTGAAATGGAAACTAGCTCTACTGAAAATGCACTGAATGCATTGATCCACAGCTCACGGTTCCACATACATAAGAAAGAGATCTTATGTATGTGTTCGGAGGAAGCTGTATCTTGTACCCGAATTTCCAGCTATTGTGATCAAGTGCAGGTCTAGGTCTTGTAAAGAACTCGCTGGGATTTGCTTCGATTGATAAGTAAATTATCAACCAATTCTCAAGCGTGGATACATCTGTATCCTTAACATACTGAAACGGCTACCATTACTAGTATCAAACCAATAGCGATTCATACAAGCTAAATCTTCTAATCGGTAATTTGGCCAAAGAAAAACTTTCAATTTCATGAATTGAGTTGTATCTATATCAAGATGCTTACTATTAGTTAAAAGTGGACTACAGTTCCTTACGTTGTTCTCGTTGCAAAATACTTTCTTTTTACCCACAATATCTAGATTTCCCTTCCCGCAATTTAAACAAATTAGAATTCGCAATTCTCTACGACGTCTAGGAGATGAAATGTTTTCAGGAACAAGCAAATCATAACTATTTTCATCTATATTACCAACCATCTTTTCCTCTTTTGTTTTTGTAATGAATTCAGAAAAATTATTCCTATCAACATTTTGTTTTTCTTGGCATTTTCGATTCGTTTTTCTATTAATAGTAATTGGGTGTTTATTCTTATAGATCAATGAAAGAGCTATGGTTTGATACATAATTAATGGACCATCCCATTTTTTAGGTATACGAACTAGTTTGATTACTATTTCTCCACTGTTTAGTGCTTTAGGAAATAGAATTGGAGGTGCAGGTTCACTTTCCAGAGTAAGCTTAAGTTCACTTTCCAGAGTAGGTTTAAGTTCACTTTCCAGAGTAAGCTTAAGTTCACTTTCCAGAGTAGGTTTAAGTTCACTTTCCAGAGTAGGTTTAAGTTCACTTTCCAGAGTAGGTTTAAGTTCACTTTCCAGAGTAGGTTTAAGTTCACTTTCCAGAGTAGGTTTAAGTTCACTTTCCAGAGTCAGTTCAGGTTCACTTTCCAGAGTCAGTTCAGATTCACTTTCCAGAGTCAGTTTAGGTTTCTCATACTTTAGAATCGACAGAGGCATTTCTTTTCTTCGAAAAAAGGATATAGCCAGTTCCCTTGGATCTCTCATCCTAAGCAGGAAACTAGAGATATTGATAACAGTGATTACATTTTCCTCAAAAAGATTGGTCCATGTCAACTGAAAACCCATGTAACTTTTCTTTTGCAGGAAGATGTCTAGGTCGGTTAGTGGTTTCCACTTCTTCGTCCCTTGCGTTTTCTGCTTTTTATCTTTTTCAATGTCTGATGCGCCAGACTCTTGTTTAACATCTTGTTGTTGATTTGGTTGATTAGTCTTCCCTTGGGTTGGTCGATTTAATCTAGGATTTTCTTGGCCAGGCGATTTGTTTTCTTCTTGATTCTCTAATTTTTTTTTTTCTTGATTCTCTAATTCAAGATCCTTTTTTTCTTTTTCTTTTTTGGTATTTTCTTTTTTGGTATTTTTTTTTTCACGACTATCACGGATGTTTTGATTGTTATTAAACTCGAAAAGAAGTAATTTGATTGGTATGATCCACGGGTTCATCCTATATTTTTCATAAATCGATTTCTTACTGCGCTGAGTTTGAGTTAGTCTTGCTTTATTCATTCCCATCCAGTCAAAAGGATGGTTTTTTATTTTATTTTTGTTTTGGGATTCATTTTTGTTTTGGGATTCATTTTTGTTTTGGGATGACTTGACTTGTTTATGAATCGCATAATAAAAAAGATCTTTTTTATCAATTGTATTAATTATTGGAGAATAATGAGTCGCAATCTTAGTTTTTTTATTGATCCAGGTCTCAATATGTCTCGTCTTTAGAAAACAGATGATTTGCCAATCCAAATATTTTCTATCCGAATTTTTTCTACTATATCTCCGGATAGAAAAAAAATCAGGTTTATACGTGATGTACTTCGAGGAAATACCGTGACCTTCATTTCCTTGTAATGGCAATCCATAAATAGAAAAATCCTTTCGTTCTCCATAATTAATATATTTATGTGATAAAAGATTATATTTGTAATGTTTTTTTAATTTCTCGGTTTTTGTTTTAACCGATAATGAAGCTCTTTTTTTTTTTTGTTTCTCAAAAAGAATTAATTGGTTTTTTTCATATGAATCCAAACTTGGTGTATCTAGATTTTGAATCTTACGACTTTGATTGATCCGATTTCGCCACTTTTGGGACATAAATTTAGACAAGCTAGTCTGAGATAAATCATATTGATAGTGGCTACTTAACCAGTTTTTCCATTCAGTCAATTCTGCATTTCCATGTTCTTTATGCCTTGATTTGAAATGAAATATTCCTTGTGTTCCAAAAAAATTCTTTATTCTCTCTTTAAGAAAAACAGATGTTCGAGAATATTGAAGGACAAATTTCAAGGGATATTTGTAAATACCAGGTCTTTGTGATAATTTGTAAAATACATATGCTTGTGACAAGGAAACTATCTCACAAAAAGTCTTTGAATTTTTATTACCAATATTAGAAAACTTCTTTTTTATAGTCAAAATCCAATTCATTGGATTTTCATCAATTCCTTCGTGATTTGTTTGCTTAAAGTAACTGTATGTATTTTGCTTAAAGTAACTGTATGTATCAAGAATTCTTTGTTTTAATTGAAGTAATTCAAGACACATTTCGACAATATGGTTCGAAATATGAATGAGAATTTGAGAAAAAAGACTTTCAATGAACAATACCAAAAAAACGCGACCTTTCCGTATTAATCTCACATTTCTTCTTTTTACTATTTGCCAAAGGTTTTTTGAGGAGTCTACTCTTTTCTTAGCAAAACTCGCCTCGCTAGGACTAATATTTCTATCGGGTATTAAAAATTTGGTTTTCTTGTCGTTTGTTATTTTTTCAATTTGATTTCTAATTGTACTTGTCCTATCAGACAGATCCTGTATTTTTTGTTCTGTAAGTGAAGATTTTGTCCAAGCCATCGATTGAATTCGACTAGACGATTCATCAAAAATCTGATTCCTTATTAGAAAATTTTTCTTTTTTTGAGTTTCATTCAATTCATACCCTTCCCCCACTCCAAACTTGTTATTTAGATTTCCTTTTTCAAGTTGTTTGATTTTGATAAACGGATCTAGAATCCATTTTTCCTTTTTTGTTAACAATTGAAAACTTTTTTTTTTCGCTTCTCTAATTCGTTTTTCAAATTCTTTATAAATAGGTTCAAGAGGATGAGGTTCTTCTCGGGTAGCACCAAAAGGCCTTTCCGTTTCCATTCCCCAGGTTGTTAAAAAAGAAGATTTTGCTTTTTTTCTTTTCTGTTGCATTGGCTCTTTCCGTTTCTGATGGGGTCCTAGTTGAAAACTGTACCGAAGACGGAAAGGGAAGAGGATTTTTATCTGCATACCGTCTGTTAACCAATTTTGCGGAAATTCTGTTTCGGATATTGTAACACCATTGTGAGTACAGTTAACATGAATTTCTCTGCCCCACGCCTTCCAATCTTCGTCCCAATCTTTGTACCACTCGGGGAATTGTTGGGGGAATTGAAATGGAAATAATACAAAAAGGCTGAAGTTTTTGGCTATAATCAATGAGGGTAATACAATATATTTTCTAAGAATTGAGTGAGCTAGTAATAAATACCCCCTTACTGCGTGCGCATACGGAGTCCTATCCCACAGTTCTGCTATTTCTAGTCGCTCCTCCTCCGCGTTCTCCCTTTTTTCAGCTTCGTCCTCTGGCCCGTCCTCCCTTTCTTGTGCTTCGACCCCCCTTTCTTGCGCCTTGTCCTCTCCTTCTTGTGCCTCGTCTTCCTCGTACTCCCAAATTTGCACTTCCGCGCCTTTTCCTATCCAATTCCTAAAGATCCTAAAGATTGGATTCATAAAGATTGGATTCAGAATTTTCAGAATTTTCAGCATTGGGGAGAAAATTGTGTCTATTCTGTCCAAAAAAAGTGGGGAATGCAGATTTGTTTGAAATAGTTTCCAAGTAACTGTTTTACGTCTTTGAGCGCGTACGGAGCCTTTGATTAAATCTCGATTAAAATCTGATTGTTTCGAATAACGTATGAAAATATCCGTAGTATCCTTATCCTTATCATCATATTCCTCTGCCTTCCCCCGCTTCGTATAATAGTCCTTCCAATCAAAAATAAATACATTTTTGAAGGTTCTTGAAATAATCTGAGACCAGTCTGGGTCTTCTTCCTCCAGGGTCATTTTCTGCGAATCGTCAAGCAATTGATATGTCCATCGAGGAACCTTTTTCACAATTTCGTTTAGGTCAAGTCGCTCCTTTATGGTTTTTTGAATTGTTTGGTCCTTTGGTTCAGTTGTACTTGCACCGAATAAATATTGCACTTGATTTTCCGAATCCATTTTTCCTTGGTCTGAAAATACTGATTGTGCCTCAAATGTATCTAGTTTTTGTTCAAATTCTTGGTAATCGGGGAAAAGGGTACCATGAAACTTGTTTATCCACATTTTTTCGTTAGAATCCCCCGCAGGGGTAATTAAATAATCATTTTCCTTCTCATTTTCCTTCTTATTTGCCTTTTTCTTCTTATTTTCCTTTTCCTTCTCATTTTCCTTCTTAACGCTTGGAGGTAATTTCGAGGTTGTTCCGCGAAAGGGCCCATTCAAAAAAGAATCGTACCTTTTAGGCAAGCATTCTTGTGCAGTCTCATCATTACATAATCGAGTCCTTTTTTCGAGTACATCCAAATCAAGAGATCCCCTTTTTAGAGCGTCAATTCGATGGAAAAGGTCGTTGCTCAGACTAGCTCTTTTTTGTTCATTGGTATAAATCCAATGATTATCCAATTCCTCAGAGGGGAGTTTTTCTGGTAGGTACAAAAACCCCTTTCTTTCTATCATTTCAAAAAAGGTTGACAAACTTGGTGGATATGTAAAAGAGATTCTTTGTTTTCCATCACTTCGGCATGTATAAAAAAAATAGTCTGACATTTCAGTTCTTAGAGCCTTTTGAAATCCATCACTTTTTATATATCGCAATGGTCGATTCCATCGGTTATAGTCGAAAAGAAAAGTTACAAGAGGCATTTCTGAACTGAAGAAGCCTTTCTTTTCTTTCAGTTTTTCATCTAGGTTGTTCGAATCTTCCGAAAAAAGGGAAAGGTCTGCCTCGGCGGATCTTTCTTGTCCCTGTTTGGAAGTTGTGTCTATTTCTATATCTGTTTCGTCCGGACTTTGGCCCCTTTCTACCGTTGCCGAGGTTTTTTTTTTTTTCTTTTTTTTATCCTCGGTCCTATTAAGTGACGGAATTCTGCCTAAATAGTAGACACAGGAGAGAAATAATAGAATGGTGAAGATTCGCTCCAGAGAATTTCGAAAGTCTGCCATACGGTAACTATTCAATCTAATAGAACGATTTTGTCGTATCCAGAACAATACCAACTCAAAACCTTTCATGCACAAAATGTGACCAATGAACCAACCAACAAAACTACTTGTTAAAAATAACATCTTGTTGTTGCATCGAAACATATAAATACTGATTACTCGGGGTAAGGTCGAACTCGGCAAAACGAAATGGTTGAATAGTGGAAAAATGATATTAGTAAGGAATACATATTGAGTGTATAAATTACGCATTGCATTTCTAGTGGTCGTTACCGAATCAAAAAATTCTTTGTCATTGCGCCAACAGAAATAAACCAAAAAATAGAGTAGACTTAGGATAGTTATTGTATGAGGTGTACCCAATGCTAGATGGAGAGGTGCATAATAGATCGATATGAACATGATAAGCTGCCCCATCAGAAAACCAGTTGTTGCGGATACATCCTTCTCGCTTCCTTCTTCCATAACCCGAGCTCGGAGAAGCAAGAGATATGAGGGCCCTATGGTCCCTGCAGTCAGAAATCCATAAAAGAGTCCGGCCACAACAACAGAATTGCTTATCTGCATACATAACCGGGCTAGAGTAACTAGTCGAAACATTGTTAACATAAGATTATCCCTCCCTTGGGTTTATTGAGTTTTAAAATGATGGAAATCTTTTTACGTTGAGTATAGATATAGAAGAGTATCGATATAGAAAGATATCGAATAAGACAGTTCGTAGAATTTCCCCTCACTATTTCCACTTACCCCTTCTCAACCGCATAAGATTTCCATAATATTGTTATTTATCTATTAGATAAATCGACTCAAAATAGATTTCATGTAATGAAAAATAGATTTCATGTAATGAAAAATAGATTTCATGTAATAGTTTATCTTTCTTGCCGTCGCCTCCACTTCCCTAAGACAGCGGAGACCGAGCAGTAAAAAAAGCGCAATATTCAGCAAGAGAAACAGTGCCAAAAGGTGTTCTACGAATCCACAGAAACTAACCAAAAGTTTTCCTACCATGACAAAGTAAAGTTCGTTGGTGGATCTTAGAGAAGAAATATATTGAAGGTCGCCCAAGCGGTCGATTACATTCCACCAGCCATATTGGGCTAGGCGCATTTCGAACTGAATCAAACCTTTTACCAAAATTATAGAATCCCAGATTTTCTTTTTCCAAGGTGGCAAAAAATGCCCCATTAGAATTATTATTGTCACCAATATTAATATTGAAACGAAAATTACAGAATTGCTTATCTGCATATTGCTTATCTGCATACATAACCGGGCTAGAGTAACTAGTCGAAACATTGTTAACATAAGATTATCCCTCCCTTGGGTTTATTGAGTTTTAGAATGATGGAAATCTTTTTACGTTGAGTATAGATATAGAAGAGTATCGATATAGAAAGATATCGAATAAGACAGTTCGTAGAATTTCCCCTCACTATTTCCACTTACCCCTTCTCAACCGCATAAGATTTCCATAATATTGTTATTTATCTATTAGATAAATCGACTCAAAATAGATTTCATGTAATGAAAAATAGATTTGCTGTAATAGTTTATCTTTCTTGCCGTCGCCTCTACCTCCCTAAGACAGCGGAGACCAAGCAGTCAAAAAAGCGCAATATTCAGCAAGAGAAACAGTGCCAAAAGGCGTTCTACGAATCCACAGAAACTAACCAAAAGTTTTCCTACCATGACAAAGTAAAGTCCGTTGGTGGATCTTAGAGAAGAAATATATTGAAGGTCACCCAAGCGGTCGATTACATTCCACCAGCCATATTGGGCTAGGCGCATTTCGAACTGAATCAAACCTTTGACCCACCCTAGTTTCCAAAGTCGCCAAAAATTCCCTTTTTTCATCCCTTTATTTATTTTATTTATTAATTGTTAATTTATTAGTTGTTATTAGTTTAATTTATTAGTTGTTATTAGTTTATTAGTAAGTATAGCACAAGAGAACAAATGAATTGCCATTACAAAGAAATATAGAAAAACAAGGAAATAACGAATATAAAAGAAATAACGAATCTTTATCTTTATTTTTGTTTCTTTTTTATGATGAAAAAAGGGAATTTTTGGCGACTTTGGAAACTAGGGTGGGTCAAAGGTTTGATTCAGTTCGAAATGCGCCTAGCCCAATATGGCTGGTGGAATGTAATCGACCGCTTGGGTGACCTTCAATATATTTCTTCTCTAAGATCCACCAACGGACTTTACTTTGTCATGGTAGGAAAACTTTTGGTTAGTTTCTGTGGATTCGTAGAACGCCTTTTGGCACTGTTTCTCTTGCTGAATATTGCGCTTTTTTGACTGCTTGGTCTCCGCTGTCTTAGGGAGGTAGAGGCGACGGCAAGAAAGATAAACTATTACAGCAAATCTATTTTTCATTACATGAAATCTATTTTGAGTCGATTTATCTAATAGATAAATAACAATATTATGGAAATCTTATGCGGTTGAGAAGGGGTAAGTGGAAATAGTGAGGGGAAATTCTACGAACTGTCTTATTCGATATCTTTCTATATCGATACTCTTCTATATCTATACTCAACGTAAAAAGATTTCCATCATTCTAAAACTCAATAAACCCAAGGGAGGGATAATCTTATGTTAACAATGTTTCGACTAGTTACTCTAGCCCGGTTATGTATGCAGATAAGCAATATGCAGATAAGCAATTCTGTAATTTTCGTTTCAATATTAATATTGGTGACAATAATAATTCTAATGGGGCATTTTTTGCCACCTTGGAAAAAGAAAATCTGGGATTCTATAATTTTGGTAAAAGGTTTGATTCAGTTCGAAATGCGCCTAGCCCAATATGGCTGGTGGAATGTAATCGACCGCTTGGGCGACCTTCAATATATTTCTTCTCTAAGATCCACCAACGAACTTTACTTTGTCATGGTAGGAAAACTTTTGGTTAGTTTCTGTGGATTCGTAGAACACCTTTTGGCACTGTTTCTCTTGCTGAATATTGCGCTTTTTTTACTGCTCGGTCTCCGCTGTCTTAGGGAAGTGGAGGCGACGGCAAGAAAGATAAACTATTACATGAAATCTATTTTTCATTACATGAAATCTATTTTTCATTACATGAAATCTATTTTGAGTCGATTTATCTAATAGATAAATAACAATATTATGGAAATCTTATGCGGTTGAGAAGGGGTAAGTGGAAATAGTGAGGGGAAATTCTACGAACTGTCTTATTCGATATCTTTCTATATCGATACTCTTCTATATCTATACTCAACGTAAAAAGATTTCCATCATTTTAAAACTCAATAAACCCAAGGGAGGGATAATCTTATGTTAACAATGTTTCGACTAGTTACTCTAGCCCGGTTATGTATGCAGATAAGCAATTCTGTTGTTGTGGCCGGACTCTTTTATGGATTTCTGACTGCAGGGACCATAGGGCCCTCATATCTCTTGCTTCTCCGAGCTCGGGTTATGGAAGAAGGAAGCGAGAAGGATGTATCCGCAACAACTGGTTTTCTGATGGGGCAGCTTATCATGTTCATATCGATCTATTATGCACCTCTCCATCTAGCATTGGGTACACCTCATACAATAACTATCCTAAGTCTACTCTATTTTTTGGTTTATTTCTGTTGGCGCAATGACAAAGAATTTTTTGATTCGGTAACGACCACTAGAAATGCAATGCGTAATTTATACACTCAATATGTATTCCTTACTAATATCATTTTTCCACTATTCAACCATTTCGTTTTGCCGAGTTCGACCTTACCCCGAGTAATCAGTATTTATATGTTTCGATGCAACAACAAGATGTTATTTTTAACAAGTAGTTTTGTTGGTTGGTTCATTGGTCACATTTTGTGCATGAAAGGTTTTGAGTTGGTATTGTTCTGGATACGACAAAATCGTTCTATTAGATTGAATAGTTACCGTATGGCAGACTTTCGAAATTCTCTGGAGCGAATCTTCACCATTCTATTATTTCTCTCCTGTGTCTACTATTTAGGCAGAATTCCGTCACTTAATAGGACCGAGGATAAAAAAAAGAAAAAAAAAAAAACCTCGGCAACGGTAGAAAGGGGCCAAAGTCCGGACGAAACAGATATAGAAATAGACACAACTTCCAAACAGGGACAAGAAAGATCCGCCGAGGCAGACCTTTCCCTTTTTTCGGAAGATTCGAACAACCTAGATGAAAAACTGAAAGAAAAGAAAGGCTTCTTCAGTTCAGAAATGCCTCTTGTAACTTTTCTTTTCGACTATAACCGATGGAATCGACCATTGCGATATATAAAAAGTGATGGATTTCAAAAGGCTCTAAGAACTGAAATGTCAGACTATTTTTTTTATACATGCCGAAGTGATGGAAAACAAAGAATCTCTTTTACATATCCACCAAGTTTGTCAACCTTTTTTGAAATGATAGAAAGAAAGGGGTTTTTGTACCTACCAGAAAAACTCCCCTCTGAGGAATTGGATAATCATTGGATTTATACCAATGAACAAAAAAGAGCTAGTCTGAGCAACGACCTTTTCCATCGAATTGACGCTCTAAAAAGGGGATCTCTTGATTTGGATGTACTCGAAAAAAGGACTCGATTATGTAATGATGAGACTGCACAAGAATGCTTGCCTAAAAGGTACGATTCTTTTTTGAATGGGCCCTTTCGCGGAACAACCTCGAAATTACCTCCAAGCGTTAAGAAGGAAAATGAGAAGGAAAAGGAAAATAAGAAGAAAAAGGCAAATAAGAAGGAAAATGAGAAGGAAAATGATTATTTAATTACCCCTGCGGGGGATTCTAACGAAAAAATGTGGATAAACAAGTTTCATGGTACCCTTTTCCCCGATTACCAAGAATTTGAACAAAAACTAGATACATTTGAGGCACAATCAGTATTTTCAGACCAAGGAAAAATGGATTCGGAAAATCAAGTGCAATATTTATTCGGTGCAAGTACAACTGAACCAAAGGACCAAACAATTCAAAAAACCATAAAGGAGCGACTTGACCTAAACGAAATTGTGAAAAAGGTTCCTCGATGGACATATCAATTGCTTGACGATTCGCAGAAAATGACCCTGGAGGAAGAAGACCCAGACTGGTCTCAGATTATTTCAAGAACCTTCAAAAATGTATTTATTTTTGATTGGAAGGACTATTATACGAAGCGGGGGAAGGCAGAGGAATATGATGATAAGGATAAGGATACTACGGATATTTTCATACGTTATTCGAAACAATCAGATTTTAATCGAGATTTAATCAAAGGCTCCGTACGCGCTCAAAGACGTAAAACAGTTACTTGGAAACTATTTCAAACAAATCTGCATTCCCCACTTTTTTTGGACAGAATAGACACAATTTTCTCCCCAATGCTGAAAATTCTGAAAATTCTGAATCCAATCTTTATGAATCCAATCTTTAGGATCTTTAGGAATTGGATAGGAAAAGGCGCGGAAGTGCAAATTTGGGAGTACGAGGAAGACGAGGCACAAGAAGGAGAGGACAAGGCGCAAGAAAGGGGGGTCGAAGCACAAGAAAGGGAGGACGGGCCAGAGGACGAAGCTGAAAAAAGGGAGAACGCGGAGGAGGAGCGACTAGAAATAGCAGAACTGTGGGATAGGACTCCGTATGCGCACGCAGTAAGGGGGTATTTATTACTAGCTCACTCAATTCTTAGAAAATATATTGTATTACCCTCATTGATTATAGCCAAAAACTTCAGCCTTTTTGTATTATTTCCATTTCAATTCCCCCAACAATTCCCCGAGTGGTACAAAGATTGGGACGAAGATTGGAAGGCGTGGGGCAGAGAAATTCATGTTAACTGTACTCACAATGGTGTTACAATATCCGAAACAGAATTTCCGCAAAATTGGTTAACAGACGGTATGCAGATAAAAATCCTCTTCCCTTTCCGTCTTCGGTACAGTTTTCAACTAGGACCCCATCAGAAACGGAAAGAGCCAATGCAACAGAAAAGAAAAAAAGCAAAATCTTCTTTTTTAACAACCTGGGGAATGGAAACGGAAAGGCCTTTTGGTGCTACCCGAGAAGAACCTCATCCTCTTGAACCTATTTATAAAGAATTTGAAAAACGAATTAGAGAAGCGAAAAAAAAAAGTTTTCAATTGTTAACAAAAAAGGAAAAATGGATTCTAGATCCGTTTATCAAAATCAAACAACTTGAAAAAGGAAATCTAAATAACAAGTTTGGAGTGGGGGAAGGGTATGAATTGAATGAAACTCAAAAAAAGAAAAATTTTCTAATAAGGAATCAGATTTTTGATGAATCGTCTAGTCGAATTCAATCGATGGCTTGGACAAAATCTTCACTTACAGAACAAAAAATACAGGATCTGTCTGATAGGACAAGTACAATTAGAAATCAAATTGAAAAAATAACAAACGACAAGAAAACCAAATTTTTAATACCCGATAGAAATATTAGTCCTAGCGAGGCGAGTTTTGCTAAGAAAAGAGTAGACTCCTCAAAAAACCTTTGGCAAATAGTAAAAAGAAGAAATGTGAGATTAATACGGAAAGGTCGCGTTTTTTTGGTATTGTTCATTGAAAGTCTTTTTTCTCAAATTCTCATTCATATTTCGAACCATATTGTCGAAATGTGTCTTGAATTACTTCAATTAAAACAAAGAATTCTTGATACATACAGTTACTTTAAGCAAAATACATACAGTTACTTTAAGCAAACAAATCACGAAGGAATTGATGAAAATCCAATGAATTGGATTTTGACTATAAAAAAGAAGTTTTCTAATATTGGTAATAAAAATTCAAAGACTTTTTGTGAGATAGTTTCCTTGTCACAAGCATATGTATTTTACAAATTATCACAAAGACCTGGTATTTACAAATATCCCTTGAAATTTGTCCTTCAATATTCTCGAACATCTGTTTTTCTTAAAGAGAGAATAAAGAATTTTTTTGGAACACAAGGAATATTTCATTTCAAATCAAGGCATAAAGAACATGGAAATGCAGAATTGACTGAATGGAAAAACTGGTTAAGTAGCCACTATCAATATGATTTATCTCAGACTAGCTTGTCTAAATTTATGTCCCAAAAGTGGCGAAATCGGATCAATCAAAGTCGTAAGATTCAAAATCTAGATACACCAAGTTTGGATTCATATGAAAAAAACCAATTAATTCTTTTTGAGAAACAAAAAAAAAAAAGAGCTTCATTATCGGTTAAAACAAAAACCGAGAAATTAAAAAAACATTACAAATATAATCTTTTATCACATAAATATATTAATTATGGAGAACGAAAGGATTTTTCTATTTATGGATTGCCATTACAAGGAAATGAAGGTCACGGTATTTCCTCGAAGTACATCACGTATAAACCTGATTTTTTTTCTATCCGGAGATATAGTAGAAAAAATTCGGATAGAAAATATTTGGATTGGCAAATCATCTGTTTTCTAAAGACGAGACATATTGAGACCTGGATCAATAAAAAAACTAAGATTGCGACTCATTATTCTCCAATAATTAATACAATTGATAAAAAAGATCTTTTTTATTATGCGATTCATAAACAAGTCAAGTCATCCCAAAACAAAAATGAATCCCAAAACAAAAATGAATCCCAAAACAAAAATAAAATAAAAAACCATCCTTTTGACTGGATGGGAATGAATAAAGCAAGACTAACTCAAACTCAGCGCAGTAAGAAATCGATTTATGAAAAATATAGGATGAACCCGTGGATCATACCAATCAAATTACTTCTTTTCGAGTTTAATAACAATCAAAACATCCGTGATAGTCGTGAAAAAAAAAATACCAAAAAAGAAAATACCAAAAAAGAAAAAGAAAAAAAGGATCTTGAATTAGAGAATCAAGAAAAAAAAAAATTAGAGAATCAAGAAGAAAACAAATCGCCTGGCCAAGAAAATCCTAGATTAAATCGACCAACCCAAGGGAAGACTAATCAACCAAATCAACAACAAGATGTTAAACAAGAGTCTGGCGCATCAGACATTGAAAAAGATAAAAAGCAGAAAACGCAAGGGACGAAGAAGTGGAAACCACTAACCGACCTAGACATCTTCCTGCAAAAGAAAAGTTACATGGGTTTTCAGTTGACATGGACCAATCTTTTTGAGGAAAATGTAATCACTGTTATCAATATCTCTAGTTTCCTGCTTAGGATGAGAGATCCAAGGGAACTGGCTATATCCTTTTTTCGAAGAAAAGAAATGCCTCTGTCGATTCTAAAGTATGAGAAACCTAAACTGACTCTGGAAAGTGAATCTGAACTGACTCTGGAAAGTGAACCTGAACTGACTCTGGAAAGTGAACTTAAACCTACTCTGGAAAGTGAACTTAAACCTACTCTGGAAAGTGAACTTAAACCTACTCTGGAAAGTGAACTTAAACCTACTCTGGAAAGTGAACTTAAACCTACTCTGGAAAGTGAACTTAAGCTTACTCTGGAAAGTGAACTTAAACCTACTCTGGAAAGTGAACTTAAGCTTACTCTGGAAAGTGAACCTGCACCTCCAATTCTATTTCCTAAAGCACTAAACAGTGGAGAAATAGTAATCAAACTAGTTCGTATACCTAAAAAATGGGATGGTCCATTAATTATGTATCAAACCATAGCTCTTTCATTGATCTATAAGAATAAACACCCAATTACTATTAATAGAAAAACGAATCGAAAATGCCAAGAAAAACAAAATGTTGATAGGAATAATTTTTCTGAATTCATTACAAAAACAAAAGAGGAAAAGATGGTTGGTAATATAGATGAAAATAGTTATGATTTGCTTGTTCCTGAAAACATTTCATCTCCTAGACGTCGTAGAGAATTGCGAATTCTAATTTGTTTAAATTGCGGGAAGGGAAATCTAGATATTGTGGGTAAAAAGAAAGTATTTTGCAACGAGAACAACGTAAGGAACTGTAGTCCACTTTTAACTAATAGTAAGCATCTTGATATAGATACAACTCAATTCATGAAATTGAAAGTTTTTCTTTGGCCAAATTACCGATTAGAAGATTTAGCTTGTATGAATCGCTATTGGTTTGATACTAGTAATGGTAGCCGTTTCAGTATGTTAAGGATACAGATGTATCCACGCTTGAGAATTGGTTGATAATTTACTTATCAATCGAAGCAAATCCCAGCGAGTTCTTTACAAGACCTAGACCTGCACTTGATCACAATAGCTGGAAATTCGGGTACAAGATACAGCTTCCTCCGAACACATACATAAGATCTCTTTCTTATGTATGTGGAACCGTGAGCTGTGGATCAATGCATTCAGTGCATTTTCAGTAGAGCTAGTTTCCATTTCAAATCGATCCGCGGATGTCTGAAACCGAAACACAAGGATCTCTATTTATGGAAATTTACATAGTGAAATCCGATGAAGCAGATGCTTTTTTTCGATCTTATCTAATCAATTGGATGACTGATTCCGCAAGGTTCCAATAATATAATAATGGGGCTATGAGAGTTACTTTAGATAGAGTTGTGGAATATGTTACAAGATACAGTTTCCTCCGAACACATACATAAGAGCTTTTCTCTTTCTTATGTATGTGGAACTGTGATCTGTGGATATGGGTTTCGCGGTTTTGTGGGTGGAGAATTATACGTTACTATGCATAGACGAATCCAATTTCAAATTGGATTGATTATTAATTAATTAAATCAACATTAGTGTGTATTGTATCCTAAATGAAAATGAATGTCATTATTTTTATTGATTGGTCAAATCGATATCTGTAATCTGTAGAAACTAAAAAAAAAATAAGGAAGGGAGGGAGAAGGACTCTTTTTATGGTAAAAAGTACATTCATTTCAGTTATTTCGCAAGAAGAAAACAAGGGGTCTGTTGAATTTCAAGTATTCAGTTTCACCAATAAACTAAAGAAAGTAACTTCACATTTGAAATTACACAAAAAAGATTATTTATCTCAGAGAGGTCTACAGAAAACTCTGGGAAAACGTCAACGGTTGCTAACCTATTTGTCAAATAAAAATAGAGTACGTTATAAAGAATTAATAGATCAGTTGGATATTCGGGAGTTAAAAACTCGTTAAGTTAAGTGATAAGTTAATTGGAAGAGCCCTTGTAGCATTATTTGATTTTTCAGAGCTCGAATTTTGATGAACTCTATTTCGTTTTCAGCAATTCATAGAATACTGATCCTGAATCGGGGAAAACGCATATGAATGTACCGACTACAAAAAAAGACCTCATGATAGTCAATATGGGTCCTCACCACCCATCAATGCATGGCGTTCTTCGCCTCATCATTACTCTCGACGGTGAAAATGTTATTTACTGTGAACCTATATTGGGTTATTTACACAGAGGGATGGAAAAAATTGCGGAAAACCGAACAATTATACAATATCTACCTTATGTAACACGTTGGGATTATTTAGCGACTATGTTTACAGAGGCAATAACAGTAAACGCCCCAGAACGTTTGGGAAATATTCAAGTACCTAAAAGAGCTAGCTATATCAGAGTCATTATGTTGGAATTGAGTCGGATAGCTTCTCATCTGTTATGGCTCGGCCCTTTTATGGCAGATATTGGTGGGCAGACGCCTTTCTTCTATATTTTCAGAGAGAGAGAATTGATATATGATCTATTCGAAGCTGCCACAGGTATGCGACTGATGCATAATTTTTTTCGTATCGGAGGAATCGCTGCTGATTTACCTCATGGTTGGGTAGATAAATGTTTGGATTTCTGTGAGTATTTTTTAACAGGAATTGCTGAATATCAAAAGCTTATTACGCGGAATCCTATTTTTTTGGGCCGAGTTGAAGGAGTGGGCATTATTAGTGGGGAGGAAGCCATAAATTGGGGTTTATCTGGGCCAATGCTACGGGCTTCCGGACTCCAATGGGATCTTCGTAAAATTGATCATTATGAGTGTTATGATGAATTTGATTGGGAAGTACAATGGCAAAAAGAGGGGGATTCATTAGCCCGTTATTTCGTCCGAATCAGTGAAATGATGGAATCCATAAAAATGATTCAACAAGCTCTAGAAGGACTTCCTGGGGGGCCCTATGAGAATTTAGAAGTCCGGCGCTTTGGCAGAGAAAGGGATTCAGAGTGGAATGATTTTGAATATCGATTCATTAGTAAAAAACCATCTCCGGCTTTTGAATTGTTGAAACAAGAGCTTTATATGAGAGTGGAGGCTCCAAAGGGAGAATTGGGAATTTTTCTGATAGGGGATCAGAGTCTTTTTCCCTGGAGATGGAAAATTCGTCCACCGGGTTTTCTCAATTTGCAAATTCTTCCTCAGCTAGTTAAAAGAATGAAATTGGCGGATATTATGACGATACTAGGGAGTATAGATATCATTATGGGAGAAGTTGATCGTTGAAATGATAATTGATACAACGGAAGTACGGGCTATTAATTCTTTTTCTCGATTGGAATCCTTAAAAGAGGTGTATGGACTCACACGCTTGCTTGTACCTATTTTTATTCCTCTATTTGGAATCACAATAGGGATATTCATAATTGTGTGGTTAGAAAGAAAAATATCTGCAGGAGTACAACAACGTATAGGACCTGAATACGCAGGTCCTTTTGGAATTCTGCAAGCTCTAGCCGATGGGACAAAACTCCTTTTTAAAGAGGATCTTCTACCATCTAGAGGAGATATTCGTTTATTTAGTCTCGGACCGTCCATAGCAGTTATATCCATTTTACTAAGTTATTCAGTAATTCCTTTTAGCTACCGGCTTGTTCTAGCGGATCTCAGTATAGGTGTTTTTTTATGGATTGCTGTTTCAAGTATTGCTCCTTTTGGACTTCTTATGTCAGGATATGGTTCGAATAATAAATATTCCTTTTTAGGTGGTCTACGAGCTGCTGCTCAATCGATTAGTTATGAAATACCATTAACTCCATGTGTTTTATCCATATCTCTACGTGCGATTCGTTTGGACATGAGCTGTTACCTATTTCTTTGATTTCTAGGAAAGAAAGAAGTGAAATGGATTGAGTAGATATCTTCATTTTTTGATTCATCATTCCGGATAATGAACTCAATCAGATAAGTTCTATGAGTGAAACAAAACAGCTTATAAATTTGCAGTAAAAAGATGAAGTCTCATTCCCTATGTGCGAGAGTTAAGCATCCATAAGCATAATAAATTACCCCAAGATTAGTTGATTAGCAATCAGGGTTTGACGCGGTTAGAAAAGAGCAACTATATGGAGTTTTCACTATTGTCTGTCATAACGGGGTTTTGGCAAAAATGAGTGGGCGGTTAGGAATACTAAGGTACATAATGGATTCGTAATGGAGATAATCTAAGTTACCTAAATAGGTCTCTCCGCATAAAAGGAATTGGGGTGGGGGCTTTAAGTTAGTAGAAACGATCAAGCAGTACTTCCCCAGGATCCCGATCCTGAGTATGCTCCTACCCATTGGTTAAAGAAATGGCTATCAGAAACGAAGTAACCTTTTTTTAGAGCTTCCTTGTCTTTTTCTATGAAATGTGAAAGAAGAACCGGAACGAAAGAAATATGCAATAGAAAAGAAAAATACGAAATATTTGATCTATATCATACAGAGAGAATTATTCTCATGATTCCTGAACTAATGTAATGCCTAATCTTTTTTCGTAATCGAAAAAAGGTCGCAATTGATACAATGAGTATTTTCTTTTTATTGAAGGATTAAGGTATTACGGAACTAAGCGAAATTACATTTTTTGAAATTCGAAATATACATTAGAAATAGAAAGGGTGAGATCAATTCAGAAGCATCTTTTTGTTATTATAGCCGACAGAATTGGATTGGTATAATGTGGGACTCTTCGATCCATCTTTCCTCTATCTACTCAACTACTATATCGAGAGAATAACGAGCCCGTCCTTAGATTTTTTTATGACGACCACTGAGGAGCCGTATGAGGTGAAAGTCTCATGTACGGTTCTGCAATAGCGATGGCAGCAGTGATGTTATCACCGACTATGATTATCTAACAGTTCAAGTACAGTTGAAATAGTTGAGGCACAGTCCAAATATGGTTTTTGGGGTTGGAATCTGTGGCGTCAACCTATAGGATTTACGGTTTTTCTAATTTCTTCCCTAGCCGAATGTGAAAGATTACCCTTTGATTTACCAGAAGCGGAGGAAGAATTAGTAGCAGGTTATCAAACCGAATATTCGGGTATCAAATTTGGTTTATTTTACGTTGCTTCCTATCTAAATCTACTAGTCTCTTCATTATTTGTAACAGTTCTTTACTTGGGCGGTTGGAATCCCTCTATTCCGTTCCTATTCATTCCTCATTTTTTCCGAATAAATGAACTGAGTGGAGTCTTTGGAACAACAATTGGTATTTTCATTACATTAGCAAAAGCTTATTTGTTCCTGTTCATTTCTATCACAACAAGATGGACTTTGCCTAGGATGAGAATGGACCAATTATTAAATCTTGGGTGGAAATTTCTTTTACCTATTTCCCTCGGGAATCTCTTATTGACAACTTCTTTCCAACTCCTTTCGCTGTAAAGACATAAGACATTCATTGTATTTTTGATTCATAAGTTTTCTTAAACAAGAGAAAGAAAATGTCAATTATTCCTAGAGATTTACGATATGCTTCCTATGATAACTGGGTTCATGAATTATGGTCACCAAGCCGTAAGAGCTGCAAGGTATATCGGCCAAAGTTTCATAATTACCTTATCTCATACGAGTCGTTTACCTGTAACTATTCAATATCCCTATCAAAAATGGATTCCATCAGAGCGTTTCCGCGGTCGAATCCACTTTGAATTTGATAAATGCATTGCTTGTGAAGTATGTGTTCGTGTATGTCCTATAGATCTACCCACTGTTGATTGGAGATTGGAACCCGAAATTCGAAAGAAACGATTACTTAATTATAGTATTGATTTCGGAATATGTATATTTTGTGGTAATTGTGTCGAGTATTGTCCAACAAATTGTTTATCAATGACTGAGGAATATGAACTTTCTACTTATAATCGTCACGAATTGAATTATAATCAAATTGCCTTGGGTCGGTTACCAATGTCAGTAATTGGAGATTCCTTAATTCGAACCATTATGACTTCGACTCAAATCAAATAAAAAATGGGTAAACCGCTTGATTCAATTACCAATTACTCCAATTTCCGATTACTATTACTAAATACTAAAGGAGCAAATCTTCCATTCTGCTCGGCGAATAAGTAAAAGTCCTAGCTATTGATGTCAGATTCATTGCTCAGAATCATGTCTTGCAAAAATACATTATCCGTGATTTTTTCGAAATCTACATCTCTCTAAATTAAGAATATTTATTATATATCTAGAGAATTTCTATATCAACCCCCAATCTAGGATTGGATTCCATTCAGAGCATATCCTAAAAAGAGTCGGGTAACCTATTTTTTCCCGGTCTGGTCAAAAAGATCATGAACCATTTAAGCTTATTTCTCTATTATTTGCCATATAATGGATTTCACTGGACCAATACATGATTTTCTTTTAGTATTTTTGGGATCGGTTCTTCTATTAGGAGGTCTGGGAGTGGTATTACTTACCAATCCCATTTTTTCTGCCTTTTCCTTGGGGTTGGTTCTGGTTTGTATATCCCTATTCCATATTCCATCGAATTCCCATTTTGTAGCTGCTGCACAGCTCCTTATTTACGTAGGGGCCATAAATGTGTTAATCGTATTCGCTGTGATGTTCATGAATGATTCAGAATATTACAAGGATTTCGGTCTTTGGACCGTTGGAGAAGGAGTCACTTCCCTGGTTTGTACAAGTCTTTTTGTTTCACTAATTACTACTGTCCCAGATACTTCATGGTACGGGATTATTTGGACTACAAGATCAAACCAGATTTTAGAGCAGGATTTTGTAAATAATGGTCAACAAATTGGGACTCATTTATCAACAGATTTTTTTCTTCCCTTTGAACTCATTTCTATAATTCTTTTAGTTGCCTTAATAGGTGCAATTGTTATGGCACGTCAGTAATAAAAAGAAGGAGTTCGAATGAAAGAGTTCTGTCCTCTCAAAAGACTTCCTTCTTATCACACCCATTTTCCTTCACTTCAATTCCATTTTTCATGTATAAAATAGAAATGGTTTTAGTTCACTCTATTCTAGTACCAATACCTTCCTTTGTTCTGCACTTGTGAGATTCTAGTCAATAAAATGGATTAAGGTGGAGTTTTTGTTCCTATTGAAAGCAAATAAATCCAGATTGATAAGGGGTTGGTCAATGATGCTTGAACATGAGCTTGTTTTGAGTGCCTATTTATTTTCTATCGGTATTTATGGATTGATCACAAGTCGAAATATGGTCAGAGCACTTATGTGTCTTGAGCTTATACTGAATGCGGTTAATTTGAATTTCGTAACATTTTCTGATTTCTTTGATAGTCGCCAATTAAAAGGAGACATTTTCGCGATTTTTGTGATAGCTATTGCAGGCGCTGAAGCCGCTATTGGACCTGCGATTGTTTCGTCAATTCATCGTAACAGAAAATCCACTCGTATCAATCAATCGAACTTGCTGAATAAATAGCGGTAATCATCTAAATACTGAATAGAATATTCACCAATTCAAATTGGTATGTACGATAGAAACAAACATAGGCCCATGTTTGCTAAAACGTAATAAATCAAAGTATCTTGGACCGCTATCATGAGCAGATCCAGAAGTAGATTGATTCGAAATCGATTCTGGTAAACCCTCGATTCGTCTGGTGTCTACCATATATGATTCCTTTATGATTTTACTAGATCGAAAATTTATGACGTTCAAAAAGTGGATAGATACCATGTCACATTCAGTAAAGATTTATGATACATGTATAGGGTGTACTCAATGTGTGCGAGCCTGCCCCACAGATGTATTAGAAATGATACCTTGGGACGGATGTAAAGCTAAGCAAATTGCTTCTGCCCCAAGAACGGAAGACTGTGTAGGTTGTAAGAGGTGTGAATCCGCTTGTCCAACAGATTTCTTGAGTGTCCGGGTTTATTTATGGCATGAGACAACGCGAAGCATGGGGCTAGCTTATTGATACGTTCTAGAAAACTCTACTTGAACCCATTTTTTTCTCCTTACCGACAAAAACCCGTACTCGATCAAATTATTTCGAGCACGGGTTTTTTGGTCAAAGTGTATCTTGTCTTTACCACGAATTCTTTTCCTTGGTTAACAATAATTGTGATTTTGCCGATATCCGCGGGTTCTTCCATTTTCTTTTTTCCTCATAGGGGAAATAAGATGATTCGGTGGTATACTCTATCTATATGCGCAATCGATCTACTTCTAACGACCTATGCATTCTGTTATCATTTCCAATTTGACGATCCCTTAATCCAATTAGAACAGGATTTTAGATGGATCCATTTTTTGGATTTTCACTGGAGACTCGGAATCGATGGACTTTCCATCGGACCCGTTTTACTGACGGGATTCATCACTACTTTAGCGACTTTAGCGGCTCGGCCAGTGACTCGGGATTCACGATTGTTCCATTTCCTGATGTTAGCAATGTACAGCGGCCAAATAGGATCATTTTCTTCTCGAGATCTTTTACTTTTTTTTATCATGTGGGAGTTCGAATTAATTCCTGTTTACCTACTTCTATCCATGTGGGGAGGAAAGAAACGTTTGTACTCAGCTACAAAGTTTCTTTTGTACACTGCGGGGGGTTCTGTTTTTCTATTAATGGGAGTTCTGGGCATGGGTTTCTATGGTTCCAACGAAGCAACCTTACATTTTGAAACCTCAGCGAATCAATCGTATCCGGTGGCATTGGAAATACTATTCTATTTTGGATTTCTTATTACTTATGCTGTCAAATCACCGATTATACCCTTACATACATGGTTACCAGATACCCATGGGGAGGCACATTACAGTACGTGTATGCTTCTAGCCGGAATCTTATTAAAAATGGGAGCGTATGGATTGGTTCGGATCAATATGGAATTCTTACCCCACGCTCATTCTATATTTTCTCCCTGGTTGATGATAATAGGTACAGTTCAAATAATCTATGCAGCTTCAACATCTCCTGGCCAACGCAATTTAAAAAAGAGAATAGCCTATTCTTCTGTATCTCATATGGGTTTTACAATTATAGGAATTGGTTCGATAACCGATACAGGACTAAATGGAGCCATTTTACAAATCATTTCTCACGGATTTATTGGTGGTGCGCTTTTTTTCTTGGCAGGAACGAGTTACGATAGAATACGTCTTGTTTATCTCGACGAAATGGGCGGAATAGCTATCCCAATGCCTAAAATATTTACAATGTTCAGTAGCTTCTCGATGGCTTCTCTTGCATTGCCGGGAATGAGTGGTTTTGTTGCCGAATTGGTAGTCTTTTTTGGAGTAATTACCAGTCCAAAATCTCTTTTAATGCCAAAAATACTCATTACTTTTGGAATGGCAATTGGAATGATAGTAACTCCTATTTATTCATTATCTATGTCACGCCAGATGTTCTATGGATACAAGCAATTTCCCGCCCCAAACTCTTCTTTTTTGGATTCTGGACCACGAGAACTTTTTGTTTCGATCTGTATCTTTCTACCCGTAATAGGGATTGGTATTTATCCGGATTTCCTTCTCTCACTATCCGTTGACAAGGTAGAAGCTATCCTATCGAATTACTTTTATTCGATAAGATAGTTTTCATGAATAAGATAGAAAATAATGCTATGATTTCAAAAACCATTCGCTGGACAATGAAAAAAAAGAAGTCTTCTTTTTCCTTATCTTAAGGAAAAAGAAAATGAAGTCCATTCGAATCAGATACGTTTGGAGTTTTTGAGAACCATTTGCATCCAGTAGTGATTCAAATGGTTCTAAAAAACTCACACAAACTTCAGACTATGTTCCTCTAGATTGGGTCGCTTCTTCAATTCGATGTTAATGTGAATGAGCCATAACTATGTAATCCTATTCCTAATAGATTGACCCCAAAATAACATAGCCAAATTATAAGAAATCCAAGAGAAGCCACAATTGCGGAATTCGTGCCTTGAACATTTTGATTTGTTCTCATATGTAAATAAATTGCAAATAGGGTCCAAGTAATAAATGCCCAAGTTTCCTTGGGATCCCAATTCCAATATGACCCCCATGCCTCATTAGCCCATACCGCGCCCGAAAGAATACCTATGGTTAAAAAGAGAAACCCTAGACTAATGACACGATAACTCCAACGATCCAATTGCTGAATCAACTGATACATGTGATAATTTCTAAATGAAAGAAAAAAAGTGTTTCGTAAAACACTGCCTCTTTCATTTGCGTATTGGATCTCATCAAAAACAAATGACCCTGTTAATAAATGATTTCTTTTGCCAAAAATATCTATGCGTGTTCGAAATGTAATGACTAGAAGCGCTACTGAGAATAACGAGCCGCATAAAAGAGCTGCATAGCTCAATACCATCATACTTACGTGCATCATTAACCACTGAGATTGGAGAGCAGGTACTAATATTGTGGATTGATGCATTTCTGATAAAAGACCAGAAGTAACAAAGCCTTGAGTCAAAATAGTACTTGGCGCGGTTATTGCGCTTAAATGGGTTTTTTGATTCCTAAAATGTGGAACCATATGAATAATGGAAAAACCCCACGAAAGAAACATTACTGATTCATATAAATCACTTAAGGGGAAATGTCCCGAAGAAATCCAACGAGTAACTAACAATCCTGTTATACAGAAAAAGGTAGCTATCATGCCTTTTTCTGACGAATTAGAGAGTCCTAGCGTTTCGTAGACTAATAATAAGGTTAGTAAATAAATACTAATTACAATTGAAACGATCGAAAAAGAAATGTGAGTGAATATATGTTGTAAAGTCGAGAATATCATAAAAAAATCCTAAAATAAAAAAGAAAAGAGGGATCCTTCAAGACTGGAATGGAAATAAGGAATTCCATTCATTATTCATTATAATGATTTATTGTATCTCTTTTCGAAGATGCCGCCACTCGGACTCGAACCGAGATGCTCTAGCACTGCTTCCTAAGAGCAGCGTGTCTACCGATTTCACCATGGCGGCTTACTCAAAAACATAATAGCCCATCCATATTCAATCGTCGAGATTCTAAGGAGTCAATTCAATCAAATCTTTTTTAGGGAATCTGACAATCAATGAAAAAACACTCGTTTCAATTACTAATTGAACATTCAACAATCATTCGTATTGTGGGATCGTAGGGTGTTAGGTTTCACTTTCACAAAGAGCTTTCCATTGGTTTCACTTCGCCTGGCATGGAAATGCAGCAGTTGGAACTAGATAGTTCTGTCCTCTATCCAGGCATAGAACTAAAAGGTTTCAATCTTTCTCGGAATTTTAGCGTACTTCAAAAAAAAATTCTATATTTCTAAAGAAAAGAAAGCTCTCAAGATCTATATTCTATATATAGATATAGATCTTGATGGATTCCACAGCCCAAATATAGGACCCTTATTTGGACTACATATTAGGAATACATAATCCAAAAAAATCCTTCCTAAAGGAAAAAGAAGACTTTTCTTTTCGTTAGTGGATTATGAAAAGTGAATCGATGAGGAAAATGACAACCCCCATCTCACAAATTAGAAAAACCTACTAAAAAGAAAGCGAAAACTTTGTATCTTGTCCTTCACTACTTCGTCAAAAAATGGAGAATACAGTAAGCAGAGGACTTCTTATTCTGCATACCGCAATAACCAGTCCCGTCTCGTATTGATCCGTTGAAAAGAAAAATATGAGTTAATGGAAATCCTTCATTTTAGACATAACAATTCAGGGAGTCATATTGATTCAGATTCTTCCAAGACTTGGTTCTTTTTTTTTTTGTCGTACAAAAAACTTTTTGAATTCCCGGTAGAAAGAGATTTCGCTAATGAAAATGCTTTTCTCGCTGCCCAATACCCCTTTTTTTTCCAAATATTTTTACGAATACGCTTTTTTGACAGAGAAGTACGTTTCTTTGGAACCGCCATTCAAAAATGAGGAGGTTGCTCATTGTTTAGAGTTGGATGTGAAAGACATGTATTGTTCGGATTATTATTCTTTTTATTTTATTCTATTTATTCTCTAAATGATACTTCCTTGATAACATACTAATGGATATACGCGTGCCTCGCATAGAATATTCCTAGGTAAAAAATGGGATAGGTTCTTTTTTAGGGGAACCTTTTTTACAACATACAATATCCGAAGAAAGAAGAATTCCTACTGATTGGTACCTTTCTATCCGAACCCTCATTCGAATCTATATCTATATCGTAAGAAAGGTTTTCGAATTCCCCCTAAATACTTAGTTCCACTATAGCTCGTCCGGGGTCGCCGGGGAGCTCGCGTCCTGCCCCGCAGCGCTGGATTCTCCTTCGCCTGGCGCAGTGAGCCGGTTTCTTCAACCTATTGAGACCAGTTATCCCTCCAAAAGCCACTGCAAAGGCGCTGGCCACTTTTCCCAACCAATTATCTCACATGGTACGTACCCCCTCCCTTTTCCCGGTCAGTCCCTACCTAGACAGTAGGAAACTTTCAAAATAACCGGGAATTCTGAATAGCTAACACATTTGTCTTAGAATATGCCGGGCGGATCCTGCCACGGAAGCCCGAAATCTTGTTCTTCGCCCGGCGCAATCAGTCGATTGCCTGAACCGGAAGGAGGGGCCGTCCGGTCCTCGTGGAGTCTCCTCAGGTTGATGGAACTTTGTCTCAAGTTAACTGCAGGGAGTTGACTGTTCCTGTGGATGTGGAGGGATGCAGTTCGACCCGTTCCGTTGTTTGGGGCCGGGGCCTCCACTAATACTAATCGGGACTTCCTTTCGTCTAAAATGGAAAGTTCTGCCGTTAACACGCAACAAGATTCATAGAATCCCCTAGCGACACCCTTTTCCAGTCGTAGGAATGAATTTAGGGGCTCTAGATCGCTGGAATCTTCCCCCTCAAGTGCGCGCTGGCGTCGTAACAGATCCTCGCCAGATTGTAACCGGCGAAACGATTCGTTGAAAAGTAACCAGTGTTTTGCTGACTCGAACCTTTTTCTTTGAATTAGAAAGTCTATCCGCTGAATTGCTTCAGCAGTATCCAAATTTCGAACCCAACGATCCCCATAAGTATGGCGATTATTCCAATAAGACCTTGGGATTGGTACACACCGACAGCAAAAGACCAAGACTCCGCCCCAGAAAGACCAAAAGACAAATTTCCACACTCCTAGGACAAACTCAGAAAACCATTTTCGCAAATTCAACGGACTCACGCAGAAACTAAACAATACGTGAACTCGCCGAAACCATTTGACGACCAAACTAATCTTCCACATTTAAGCCACCTCCCGTGGTTTTTTTTAATACAACTCTACCATTACCCGGCCAATCCCTAATTCGACCGGTAGGGATTCTACTTAGGAGTCATGAATACCTAAACAGATCTCTTTAGGCGGATTCATGATCGAATCATAGATTATAACTCGACTCAAGGGTTGATACCACCAAAACGGAATCAACCCATAATACTCACAGAGGAGAAGATCGCCCAGCTTTTCCTTTCATGGATCAAATCAGGTTTGATCTTCGTCTTGGAGCTTCACTTTTGCACTTTCCAAAAGGGAAATCTTGAAGTACAAGCGTGGAATTTCTTTGGATAGCATGACACTCTTATGAGTGTTTATGGCTTTGTCTAACCACCCACGGAGTTGTTCGTTCTTTGGACCATTTTTAGGAATGGCGTTTCCCAAATTTCTACACTCCTAGGACAAACTCAGAAAACCATTTTCGCAAATTCAACGGACTCACGCAGAAACTAAAAAATACGTGAACTCGCCGAAACCATTTGACGACCAAACTAATCTTCCACATTCAAGCCACCTCCCGTGGTTTTTTTGACTTTTCGAATGGAAATCTTTTTACGTTGAGTATAGATATAGAAAGCTATAGAATAATACAGTTCGGAGAATGAGAAGTCCCGATATACACAATTGAACCACTCACTCTACAAGTAAACTCTACAAGTAGGCACGCTACCGTTTACATTCGGGTAATGATCCGATCGCGGCGCCATTTACAATCTACTCGCTAATTCGGTTAAAAGCAATTCCCAAGATGGATTTCAGACTATCTCCCAATTCTCATCTTTCAATTCGCAGCGCAGTGACAGTTAGTGAAGTAATAGGTATCGTAGAGTTTCCTCGAAGCCTAGGCAGCTTACTCCACGCAATCAGAATTAGTGAATTATCCCGAATAAACTAATACCCAGGTCTTCTTTTGATTGGGTCGAGTTATTGATGGATCCTATGACCCATATCAGAATCAAGTACGAGAATTCTTTTTACTTGTTCTATGAATCGAAATTCTTGTAAGAATTCATGGAATGATTGAAAATAGAAAATTCTAAAAATTCTATTTGAGTTCTTTCCTATTTTTCTTTTTTTATTTATTTGATTGTTCCTTCCGAAAGAGATAAGAGCTGGTGAATCGGAAACAATTCAATTACTCAATTACTAAGAATAGAAAAAACTTTGATTTTCTTATGGAACATACATATCAATATGCATGGATCATCCCTTTCGTTCCGCTTCCGGTTCCTCTAGCAATAGGAGTGGGACTTCTTCTTGTTCCAACGACAACAAAAAATCTGCGCCGCATGTGGGCTTTTCCTAGTGTTTTATTACTAAGTATAGTTATGCTTTTTTCGGCCGACCTGGCGATTCAGCAAATAAACGGGAGTTCTATTTATCAATATGTAGGGTCTTGGACCATCCATCATGATTTTTCCTTAGAGTTTGGCGACTTGATCGATCCACTGACTTCTATTATGTCAATATTAATTACTACTGTTGGAATCTTAGTTCTTATTTATAGTGACAATTATCTGTCTCATGATCAAGGATATTTGAGATTTTTTGCTTCTATGAGTTTTTCCAATGCTTCCATGTTGGGATTAGTTACGAGTTCTAATTTGATACAAATTTATATTTTTTGGGAATTAGTTGGAATGTGTTCCTATCTATTAATAGGTTTTTGGTTCACGCGACCAATTGCGTCAAATGCTTGTCAAAAAGCATTTGTAACTAATCGTGTGGGGGATTTTGGTTTATTATTAGGAACCTTAGGTCTTTATTGGATAACAGGTAGTTTCGAATTTCGAGACTTGTTCAAAATAGTCAATAACTTGATTGAGAATCATGGGATAAATTCTTTATTTCTGACTCTGTGTGCCGCCCTATTATTCCTCGGTGCAATTGCGAAATCGGCACAATTCCCCCTTCATGTATGGTTACCTGATGCCATGGAGGGACCCACTCCGATTTCGGCTCTTATACATGCTGCTACTATGGTAGCAGCGGGCATTTTTCTTGTAGGCCGGCTTCTACCTCTTTTCGCAGTTATACCGTACGTAATGAATCTCATTTCTTTGATAGGTATAATAACAGTACTCTTAGGAGCGACTTTGGCTCTGGCTCAAATAGACATTAAGAGAAGTTTAGCTTATTCTACAATGTCACAATTGGGTTATATTATGTTAGCTTTCGGTATGGGGTCTTATCAAGCTGCTTTATTTCATTTGATCACTCATGCCTATTCGAAAGCATTATTATTTTTAGGCTCTGGATCCATTATTCATTCAATGGAAAGAATTATTGGATATTCTCCAGATAAAAGTCAGAATCTGGCTCTTATGGGGGGTTTCAAAAAATATGTGCCAATTACAAAAACTGCTTTTTTGTTAGGTACACTTTCTCTTTGTGGCATTCCACCTCTTGCTTGTTTTTGGTCAAAAGACGAAATTCTTAACGATAGTTGGTTGTATTCACCTATTTTCGCGATCATAGCTTGTTCCACAGCAGGATTAACTGCATTCTATATGTTTCGGATCTATTTACTTACCTTTGAAGGGCATTTAAACGTTTATTTTCAAAATTTCAGTGGAAAAAAAAATAGCTCGTTCTATTCAATAGCCATATGGGGTAAAGAAGGAAGGAAAGGAATTAACAAAGATCTTCTTTTATCCACAATGAATAATAATGAGAGGGCTTCCTTTTTTTCGAAAAAAAGAGATCCAATGGGTCCAATGGGTGGGAATGTACAAAATAGGAGGCGATCCTTTATGAAAATGACTCATTTTGTCAATATCAATAAAGAAATTCCCCCATATCCTCATGAATCGCATAATACTATGCTATTGCCGCTGCTTGGGTTGGCTCTATTTAGTTTGTGTGTTGGATCTATAGGAATTCCTTTCGATCAAGGAGGAATGGATTTCAATAGGAATATATTATCCAAATGGTTAACTCCGTCTATCAATCTTTTACATAAAAATGCGAACAATTCTGCGGATTGGTATGATTTTCTTACAAATGCAACTTTTTCAGTCAGTATAGCCTCTGTAGGAATCTTTGTAGCATTCTTTTTTTATAGGCCTGTTTCTTCATCTTTACAGAATTTGGACTTAATCAATTCATTTGTGAAAATGAGTCCTAAGAGACTTCTTTGGGACAAAATAATCAATGTGATATATACTTGGTCATCGAATCGTGCTTACATAGATCTTTTTTATTCAACAACACTAAGTAGGGGTATAAGAGGATTATCCGCACTAACTCATTTTTTTGATAGACGAGTAATTGGTGGAATTACGAATGGCATTGGTACGACAACCTTCTTTATAGGAGAAGTTCTAAAATATGTAGGGGGGGGGAGAATCTCTTCTTATCTATTCTTCTATTTCTCCTATGTATCAATCTTGTTATTAATTTATTTACTTTACTCATTTTTTACTTAAAAAGAAAAGAAAGATCGACTCTCATTAATGAGAGTCGATCTTTCTTTTCTCCAATAACCTATCTTCTCTAGTTCCCGCCTTCGAAGCGCCTTGCGGAACGCCCTTTCTGGCTCTAGTATAGTAGTAGCTTCCTGGCGGATCCATTGAATCTCTTGCCGCGGAGCGCTTCTCCTTAGGTAACTCTTTTTTTCTTCCTGGGCCGCGGGTCG